TTTGATGAACCAATCCAATGAATACACCCGTAACAAGTCCCTATATGATTTCTGGTGGAATCGGAAAGCACTAAGTACAAGCAAGATACACAGTTGCCCCTTGGAAGTCTCAAGGGAATGTGACTAATGGAATATGTAGGAATAGTAAGACCTATTGTTGCCTTTCATAAACAAAAAGCAGAAAAAAAAAATATACCATCAAGATATATAACTATCTATCACATACTCCTAATTTCCCATCTAAGCCTTACTGTCTCTACTTCTGTGAAATGTGAAACAATTGGAAGACACCCTATTACATTCTTGGCGGGGTTACCCCAACGAAAGCACTTTTTTCCACTTTTATTCTATAAAAGCCAATCACCCATACAATATTAATTGAAAACCTGAGCACTCAGAGACTCTCATGAGTTTGTATGGATACAAAGTATCTTCAGTTCTTTCCACAACTCCTAATTGGATTCCCCACCAGCCTACCCAATCTACTTCAAGACTCAGTCAGTAAACACTAGTAGGGTAAGGTAATTAGGAAGTATTTATAGTCCTTCCTAGAACCCCTTCTTGGATCCTAGGAGCAAGGATTTACAGTCTCTTAGGAACCTTCCTTTGGATACACGGATTTACGGTCCCTGACTTTCGTAGTTCTGAATCTCACAATTGAATCTTACTATGGATTTGATTCGATTGATAAATCAAATCAATGGCCTGAACGCATCAGCAATCCGTAATTAAGTGAGTATTTCTTTATTTATATTGGTAATTCATATTGGTATGGTACAGGTTTGGGTCACACCCCGATTTTTGAAGAAATAATTGAAAGTCAACCCCCCGATTCTTAAAATTGGGTATCGACAGTCCCCGCCCCTTACCTCTGCTTCTGCCAGGCAAGAATTTTGTGAGTTCTATTAGTTTAGTAGGGTAAGAAATTCCGAGTCTTTTGTTAATCAGGCGACACCCGGATTTGAACTGGGGAGAAAGGATTTGCAGTCCCCCGCCTTACCACTCGGCCATGCCGCCAAAACGATACAAAATAGATATAGATGGAAATATTCTGGGGAATTGCTGAACCATTTCTTTTTTTTGATTGGATCCTGTTGTTCTCTTAGATTGATTGTATTTCAAAACACACAACACCTAAATAAAAGCTTTCCCCCCTTTTTCTATTGAGAAAAATGGATTTCCAGTCACAGAATCCAAAATTCAGAGCAAATTGGAAGCATTAATGACTGTGAATTCATGAATGGTTCTTGGGTTTTGATCTCCAATTTGGTTTCCTTAATGACATAAGGAGATCAAATTGATATACGACTAATCAGTCTCAATTCTTTTCCATAATTAATCCTTTTCAATTTCAATTATAACAACAATTATGTGTATATGTAAACCCCAGAACAGAAATTCTTACACGGATACCTAGTCAGGTATCTTATCTACATATTCCTATTAGGAAATCGTCGTGCTTGCATTTTTCATTGAATATATTGAATATAAAATAGAAATTTGGATATAGCACGACCTATGTTGCCTCAAGGGAACTTCGATAAAAGATGGGATATACGGATAGCTAGATAGTTATATCTGCATGTACTTAATAAATATGACTTCTCTTACGCACTTCAATCGTATTCTACTAATTAACAAATGGGTAGAAATATCTTTTCTCTCTGCGAATCATTTTTTGAACAACGGAATCGATGAAATAAATTAAGTGCTAAAATCAAAGTCAACTCTAGACGGTTCCTGATTATTCTGTCTTTATCTCACTCATAGAGAACAGATTCAATTCCGAATCCATTTATGGTACCCAATCTGATCGTAATATCATAAGGTAGAAATTGGATCTATTTTGATATTCTATACAAGACTCCATAAGTCTAAGTGGCAGAATTTTGTTTCCAGGAATGTTTTATCAATTCATTTCCATTTGTATCTGTCGCAAATTCGAATTTGAGTCACATTTTTTTTTATTCCTCCGTTCATACGTATTTAGTACATGTATATATGTATATGGGGTTGGATAAAATTTCATGTTGTTCAAATGAGCAAAATATACATTCCATCGTTGCTAGATCAATCTATATGGTTCAACGAAGAGTGAGCCAATAGTTGGATTTTTTCGATAAACGGAAAACTTAAGATGTTCCGGGATGGAAATGAGGGAATGTATACAATACCAGGGTTTAGTCAGATACAATTTGACGGATTTTGTAGGTTCATTGATCAAGGCTTGATGGAAGAACTTCATAAGTTTCCAAAAATTGAAGATACAGACCAAGAAATTGAATTTCAATTATTTGTGGCAACATATCAATTGGCAGAGCCCTTGATAAAAGAAAGAGATGCTGTGTATGAATCACTCACATACTCTTCTGAATTATATGTATCCGCGGGATTAATTTGGAAAACCGGTAGAGATATGCAAGAACAAACCGTATTTATTGGAAATATTCCTCTAATGAATTCCCTGGGAACCTCTCTAGTAAGTGGAATATACAGAATT